AACTGAAAAAGTTGAATTTGTTACAAATTCATACCAATCTACAGACTCATTTTGATTTTGATGTAAAAGACTTAAAGACGGAATTAACAGTTTGGATAATATATCCAAATTCATTTCTTCTTGATTGAATTGATTGAAAGGTATTCCTATAGCTCCAATAAACAAGGTAAATAGTACCAAAACAAGCATCGGAAATAATATAGTATTATCCGATTCCTGGGGATAGGAAAAAATTCTTTTAGTACCAAAATGATTAATAGTAATAAAAGGACACGTCATCTTTCTTACAGTACCACCAGTTTGATATATTTTCTTCCAAAAAAAACAAAAAAAAGAAGCTCTTTCATTATTATTTTTATTATTTATTGTTAATAAAGGTAATAAACGCATTTTTTTTTTTAAGATTTTTGATCCCTGTTTACCCCATAAAGATATTGAATAGAATGCGCTGTTTTTTTTACCACTATAATTTTGAAAATAAATATTTAAATGCCCTTCAAAAGTAAGTAAATAAACCCGAAACATATAAAATGCAGTTAATCCTGCTGTGGAAAAAGCTATTATTGCGAAAATAGGTGAATACGACCAACTATCATTAAGAATTTCATCTTTGGACCAAAAACAGGCGAGAGGTGGAATACCACAAAGAGAAAGGGTTCCTAATAAAAAAGCAATTTTTGTAATTGGAACATGTTTTGTTAAACCACCCATAAGAACCATATTTTGACTCTTATCCGGAGAATAGCCAACAATACCTTCCATTGAATGAATAATGGATCCAGATCCTAAAAACAACAATGCTTTCGAATAAGCATGAGTAATCAAATGAAATAAAGCGGCTCGATAGGAGCCCATACCTAAAGCTAACATCGTATAACCCAATTGAGACATTGTAGAATAAGCTAAACCTCTCTTAATATCTTTTTGAGCAAAAGCTAAAGTAGCTCCTAATAGTACTGTTATTATACCTATCAAAGCTATTAGCTTCATTATGTAAGGTATAACTACGAAAAGAGGAAGAAGTCGAGCTACAAGAAAAATTCCCGCTGCTACCATGGTAGCAGCATGTATTAGAGCCGAAATAGGGGTAGGTCCTTCCATGGCATCCGGTAACCACACATGAAGGGGGAATTGCGCCGATTTAGCAATTGCACCGGAAAATAATAGGAAAGCGCACAAGGTAACAAATAAAAAATGAACCTCATTATCATTATTATAAATCAAGTTATTGAATATTTCAAACAAATCCTGAAATTCGAAACTGCCTGTTATCCAATAAAGACCTAAAATTCCTAATAATAAACCAAAATCGCCTACACGATTAGTTACGAATGCTTTTTGACAAGCATTGGACACAATAGGTCGTGTGAACCAAAAACCTATTAATAGGTAAGAGCACATTCCAACCAATTCCCAAAAGATATAAATTTGGATTAAATTCGAACTGGTAACTAATCCCAGCATTGAAGTATTGAAAAAACTCATATAAACAAAAAATCTCAAATAGCCTTGATCATGAGACATATAACTGTCACTATAAACAAGAACCAAAATTCCAACCGTAGTAATTAATATTAACAAAATAGAAGTAAGTGGGTCAATCAAGTGCCCGAACTCTAAGGAAAAATCATTGTTGATGGTCCAAGACCATACATATTGATAAAGGGAACTGCTATTTATTTGCTGAATAAACAGATCGGTCGAAAAAACCATAACTATACTTAACAATAAAACACTGGGAAAAGCCCATATACGGTGAAGCTTTTTTGTTGACACCGGAAAAAGTAGCAGTCCCATTCCTATTAACATAGGGACTGGAAGTGTAACGAAAGATATAATCCATAAATATTGATATGTATGTTCCATAAAAAAAATATTATTATTTTTAATTAATTAATTAAAAAAAAAAAAAAATGAATTAAGTTTAACTTATTTTATAACTGTCTTGACAATTTTTATTTTTAATCACTATAGAAAATAGAACCTTTGATGCCTTCAATCCAATTTAAAGAAGTACCAGGTAGATAAAAATGTGTAAATTTTGACTGATCTAGTTTAGATCATATGTTTGGGCTGGATAATGTATCAAGGTATATACATTAAATTAGATAAGATTTTTCAATTTTAAAGAATTTTAAAGTCCGGAACAGAACTCGAAACTTTTTTGTTATATTATATGTCCATAAATCAATACCTAATGGAGTTGCTAAACCTTAACACAAATTTTCTACCTAACGAAACCCTAAGGATTAATACAATAAAATAGTTTCAGAAATCCCTTGAATGGAATGTTGAAATTGAAAAAATGAAAAAAAAATTCATTTTTTTTTTTTTCATTAATTTTAATGTTTCTAAAAAAATATTACATTGAATTAACTCCTTCAAGCTCGCCGATTGAATAAAAAAAGGTTATTATAATTTTGAGCAAGCCGCCATGGTGAAATCGGTAGACACGCTGCTCTTAGGAAGCAGTGCTAGAGCATCTCGGTTCGAGTCCGAGTGGCGGCATAACATTTTTAAATTATCTATTTTTAAATTATCTAATTATTATTTAAATTATCTAATTATTAAAAGGATAGAATAAATCATATAATGAATTCAATTCCGTATGTAGAATTATGGATAATTAAAGTATTCCCCCCTTTTTTTTATGATATTTTTGACTTTAGAACATATATTAACTCATATATCTTTTTCGGTCGTTTCAATTGTAATTATAATTCATTTTCTAACCTTATTAGTTAATGAATTCGTGGGACTCTATGATTCGTCAGAAAAAGGCATGTTAACTACTTTTTTCTGCCTAACAGGATTACTAATTACTCGTTGGATTTATTCGGGACATTTACCAATAAGTGATTTATACGAATCATTAATATTTCTTTCATGGATTTTCTCTATTATTCATATGGTTCCATATTTTAAAAAACATAAAAATTATTTAAGCACAATAACCGCACCAAGTACTTTTTTTACCCAAGGCTTTGCTACTTGGGGTCTTTTAACCGACATGCATCAATCTAAAATCTTAGTACCTGCTCTCCAATCCCAGTGGTTAATAATGCACGTAAGTATGATGGTATCGGGCTATGCAGCTCTTTTATGTGGATCATTATTGTCAGCAGCACTTCTAGTAATTACATTTCGAAAAGTCATAAGAATTGTTGGTAAAAACAATAATTTATTAAATGATTCATTTCCCGTTGATGAGATCCAATACATGATGGAAAAAAAAAGTATTTTTAAAAATACTTTTTTTCCTTCTTCTAGGAATTATTACAGGTTTCAATTGATTCAACAATTAGATCATTGGGGTTTTCGTATTCTTAGTATAGGGTTTATTTTTTTAACCATAGGTATTCTTTCAGGAGCAGTCTGGGCTAATGAAGCATGGGGATCATATTGGAATTGGGACCCAAAAGAAACTTGGGCATTTATTACTTGGACCATATTCGCGATTTATTTCCATACTCGAACAAATAAGAATTTGGAAGGTTTAAATTCTGCAATTGTCGCTTCTATCGGTTTTCTTATAATCTGGATATGCTATTTTGGGGTTAATTTATTAGGAATAGGACTACATAGTTATGGTTCATTTACATTAATATCTAATTGAATTGAAGAAAGAGTTTGACAAATATAACCATAGGACAGCTTAACATATATATAAGAAGCTTCAGGTAAGTCGTTGAGAACCTTTTGAATCACTCCATTACTTGAGTGATTCAAAAGGTTCTCGCAAATGCTAAACATATCTGATTACAATTCCGTTTTTTTTTTTTTATTTTATAATAACTAATAACTACCTATAAAATTATAATAATTACCTATAAAAAAAAAAAATTAGCTATAAAAATAATTAGATAGAATAGCTTCGACCTTGTCAACTGATAATGAGAAAACGAAATCCGGATAAATACCAATACTGATTACAGGCAGAAGGATAGCAATCGAAACAAATAATTCTCGTGGTCCAGAATCAAAAAAATAAGAATTTGTGGCATTAAACAGCTTGTATCCATAGAACATCTGGCGTAACATAGATAATAAATAAATAGGAGTCAATATCGTTCCAACTGCCGTTACAAAAGTAATTAGTATTTTTGGCATTAAAAAATATTTTTTGGCGGTAATTATTCCAAAAAATACTACCAATTCCGCAAAAAAACCGCTCATGCCCGGTAATGCAAGAGAAGCTAATGATAAGATACTGAACATCATGAATATTTTTGGCATTAGGGTAGCCATTCCGCCCATTTCGTCAAGATAAACAAGACGTATTCTATCATAACTTGTTCCTGACAAGAAAAAAAGCGCAGCGCCGATAAATCCATGAGATATTATTTGTAAAATGGCCCCGTTGAGTCCCATATCGCTTATAGAGCAAATTCCTATAATTGTAAAACCCATATGAGATACAGAAGAATAGGCTATTCTTTTTTTTAAATTTTTTTGACCAGAAGATGTTGAAGCTGCATAGATTATTTGTATTGCGCCTACTATTATCAACCAAGAAGAAAATATAGAATGAGCGTGGGATAATAATTCCATATTTATTCGAACCAATCCATATGCTCCCATTTTTAATAAGATTCCAGCTAAAAGCATACAAGTACTGTAATGTGCTTCTCCATGGGTGTCTGGTAACCATGTATGTAAGGGTATAATCGGTGATTTGACAGCAAAAGCAATAAGAAATCCAATATAGAATAGTATTTCCAAGGTCACAGGATATGATTGATTAGCTGATGTTTCAAAATTGAATGTTGGTTCATTGGAAGCATAGAAAGCGATACCTAAGGCCCCCATTAATAAAAAAACAGAACTTCCTGCAGTATACAAAATAAATTTTGTAGCTGAATACAGACGTTGCTTTCCCCCCCACATGGCTAGAAGTAGATAAACAGGAATTAATTCTAACTCCCACATAATGAAAAAAAGTAAAAGATTTTGAGAAGAAAACAATCCTATTTGACCACTATACATTGCTAACATCAAAAAATGAAATAATCGGGAATCCCGAGTAATTGGCCGAGCCGCTAAAGTAGCTAAAGTGGTGATAAATCCGGTCAGTAAAATAGGTCCTAGAGAAAGTCCATCTATTCCTAATCTCCAGTAAAAATCAAAAAAATTAATCCATTTATAAGACTCCGTCAATTGGATTAAGGGATCGTCCAATTGGAAATAATAAGAGAATGCATAGGTCATTAAAAGGAGTTCTAGTACACATATAAATATAGTATACCACCTAATTACCTTATTTCCTCTATGAGGGAAAACGAAAATCAAGAAACCCGCGGATATTGGTAAACCTACAAATATTGTTAACCAAGGAAAAGAATTCGTGGTAAAGACAAGATACACTTGGACAAGAAAAACCCGTACTCGAAAACCTAATCTATTTTTTTTTATTATTATTATTTTTTTGAGTACGGGTTTTTGTCGGTAAACAAAAAATCAAATGTATTCAAGTGGTTTTTTCTGGAAAGTATTAATAAGCTAGACCCATGCTTCGAGTTGTTTCATGCCATAGATAAACTCGAACACTCAAGAAATCAGTTGGACAGGCGGATTCGCATCTCTTACAGCCAACACAGTCTTCTGTTCTTGGAGCAGAAGCAATTTGCTTAGCTTTACACCCGTCCCAAGGTATCATTTCTAATACATCCGTGGGGCAGGCCCGAACACATTGAGTACACCCTATACATGTATCATAGATTTTTACTGAATGTGACATTGGATCTATAATTTTTTTTTTTTTTTTACGTCATAAATTTTCGATCTAGTAAATTTTTAAATGAATCATATATTTAGACACCAGATGAATCAATGATTTATCATAATTTGTCTATTCAATTTCGGATCGACTCATGAGATAGAACCAAGATACTTTAATTTCTTACGTTTTCGTAAACATTATCAGATACGCTATGTATTATAGATGTCAATTCAAATTAATGAATCTAAATATTTTATATGATTAATACTACTTATTCAACAAATTCAATTGATTGATACGGATTGATTTTCTGTTACGATAAATTGACGAAACTATAGCCGGCCCGATAGCTGCTTCAGCGGCTGCGATAGATATAACAAAAATTGATAAAATATTTCCTTTTAATTGTCGACTATCAAAAAAATCAGAAAATGTTACGAAATTTAGATTGACGGCATTCAATATAAGTTCAAGACACATAAGGGCTCTAACCATATTTCGACTCGTGATCAATCCATAGATACCGATAGAAAATAAATAAGCACTCAAACCAAGCACATATTCGAGCATCATCGCCCAACTCCTTATCGATTTCGATTTATTTCAATATGAACAATGAACAACAATTTAACATCAACAGATTAGATTGACTAGAATAAGAATATCACAAGTACAAAACAAAAAAAAATAGATTGGAATATAGATCGAATAAAAGAATTTATATATGAATAATCTTAAAATAAATGTGATAACATAGAATAAAGTCTGATTTGGATTGCGATTGCCAATTTAAAAGATTTATTACTGACGAGCCGTGGCAATCGCACCTATCAAAGCAACTAAAAGAATTATTGAAATAAATTCAAATGGAAGAAAAAAATCTGTTGATAAATGAATTCCAATTTGTTGACCATTACTTACCAAATCTTGCTCTATAATCTGGTTTGCTCTTGTAGTCCAAATAATCCCATACCATGTTGTATTTGAAATAATAGTAATTAGTAAAACAAAAAGACTTGTACAAATTAGAGAAGTAAGACCATTCCCAACAGTCCAAAGATTGAAATCTTTGTAATATTCTGAACCATTCATGAACATCACAGCAAATAAAATTAAAACATTTATAGCTCCCACATAAATAAGGAGCTGCGCCGCAGCTACAAAATGAGAGTTTGATAAAATATAGAATAAGGATATACAAACAAGAACCAATCCTAATGAAAAGGCAGAAAAAATGGGATTGGTAAGTAATACCACTCCTAGACCTCCTAATATAAGACCTAATCCTAGAAAGACTAAAAGAAAATCATGTATTGGTCCAGGTAAATTCATTGTACGTAAAATAAAAGATAAAAAAATCAAATTCTTTTTTTTTTTTTTCATGACTTTATTGACCCGACCAGGAAAAACTTATTTAGAATGGGTTCCTAATTGAATTAAATCCTAAAAGGTTTAAATTACTGTAGTACCCCTATCGGACTAATCTCATTCTTTCTCGAAAAAAATAAAAATTGACACTTTAATTTTTATTTCTATTTCGAAATAGAAATAATTATGGATAGAATTATGACTATATTAATAGATTTTCAATCCAAATTAAGCTGCGCTGCAATTCTTACCAATCAATCAAATCCAATCGCTAGTTGGGATTTGTAGCTTTTGTAGTTATTGACCAAACAAAATGAAAAAAAAAAAAAAATATTTCAGACTTTTAGATCAAACCTAGATCTTTGTTTAATGATTAAAAATGACTCTTCAATCAATCTTTAATCAAAGGGGGTTTGCCCATTTTGATTAAAGATTGAGGTGAATTCAAAATTGTTCGAATTGTATAATCGTCAATTACTGACATTGGTAAACGACCTAAAGCAATTTGGTTATAATTCAATTCGTGACGATTATAGGTAGAAAGTTCATATTCTTCAGTCATTGATAAACAATTAGTTGGACAATACTCAACACAGTTGCCACAAAATATACAGATTCCGAAATCAATACTGTAATTAAGCAATCGTTTCTTTCGAATATTAGTTTCCAATTCCCAATCAACAACAGGTAAATCTATAGGACATACACGAACACATACTTCACAAGCAATGCATTTATCAAATTCAAAATGGATTCGACCGCGGAAACGCTCCGATGTGATTAATTTTTCATAAGGATATTGAATAGTTACAGGTAAACGATTTACGTGGGATAAGGTAGTCATGAAACTTTGACCAATGTACCTTGCAGCCCGTATGGTTTGTTGACCATAATTCATGAACCCAGTTACCATAGGGAACATATCGTGAATCTCTATGAATAATTTTATATTTGTTTCTTTATCTTGTTTGAGACAAACTATAAATATAGAAAAGAATTACTTTATAGTGAAAAGAGTTGGGAAGAGGTTGTTAATAATAGATTGCCAAGAGAAATAGGTAAAAGAAATTTCCATCCAAGATTTAATAGTTGGTCCATTCTTAGTCTAGGTAAAGTCCATCTTGTTGTGATAGGAATGAACAAGAACAAATAAGTTTTAACCAATGTAATAAGAATACCCATTGTTGTTCCAAAGACTCTACCTACTTTATTTATTTCAAAATCAAAAAACTCCGGAACGGATATGTACGGAATAGAGATATTCCAACCGCCCAAGTAAAGAACTGCTACAAATAATGAAGAGACTAATAAGTTTAGATAGGAAGCAACATAAAATAAACCAAATTTGATACCCGAATATTCGGTTTGATAACCTGCTACTAATTCTTCTTCTGCTTCTGGTAAATCAAAAGGTAATCTCTCACATTCTGCTAGGGAAGAAATGAAAAAAATGATAAATCCTATAGGTTGACGCCACAAATTCCATCCCCCAAAACCATATTTTGATTGTGCCTCAACTATATCAACTGTACTTGAACTGTTAGATAATCATAGTCGGTGATGACATCACTGTTCCCATCGCTATTACAGAACCATACATGAGATTTTCACCTCATATGGCTCCTCGAAGGCCATAAATAAATCTAAGGGCCAGATCATATTATTTATCTCGATATATTTGTAGGATAAATAGGATCCAAATCTATCGGATGCCCCCCCAATTCCAAAATTTGACCAATGTAATTCTGTCTGTTATAATACTAAAATAAAGTACTTCTGAATTGATCTCATCTTTTAAGAATTTCAATTTTTTTTCTTGAGCAATAACTTTAATCTTTCAATAAAATACTTCTTGTAGAAATACCAATAAATATTTTAACCTATCATTTTCGATTACGAAAAATAATTAGACAGTCCATTATTTCATGAATTATGACACGAATTAGATTTCTATGAATATCGATATAGGAAAGAAAGAAGAAAAAGGATCTCTTTTTTTTCTTTTTCTATTGTAATTCTATTCTTTTTTTGTTCCTATTCTTCCTTCTGAAAAAAAAAAAGGTAAAGGATTAGTTCGTTCCTGATAGTCATTTGTTTAATTGGTGGATAGGAGCGTACTCTGGATCGGAATCATGGGGAGTACTGCCTGATCATTTCTACTAATTTAAAGCCCCAATTAATATTCTTTTATTTTGGATAATTCTATTACTAATCTTTTATGTATCTTGGTGTTCCTAACCATCCACTCATTTTTATTTTTACTCAACTGCTCGGTAGCATTACAGTAATATATATATATAAATAGTAATATATATATATAAATGATAGTAAAAACTCACTAAGGTTGATTCTTTGAGCCCGCTTTCAAGCCAGGATGACTAATCAACCAATTTTGGGACAAATGATCTCATCTTCTTATGTTTATTTCTGCCTTACTGTTGTACATAAGAAATGAGTCTCGATTTTTTTTACTGCAAATTTAGAAGCTGTTTTCTTTCACTCATATAACTATCTAATTTAGTTCATCAATTCAAATGATGAATAAAAAAATAAAGATATATATTCAATTAATTTTACCTTCTTCCTATATAAAGAAAAAGGGAATAGGGAAAAATTTTTGTTTCAACGAATCGCACGTAGAGATATGGATAATACACAGAGAGTTAATGGTATTTCATAACTAATCGATTGAGCGGCAGCTCGTAGACCACCTAAAAAGGAATATTTATTATTTGATCCATATCCTGACATAAGAAGTCCAATGGGAGCAATACTTGAAATGGCAATCCATAAAAAGACGCCGATATTTAGATCTGCTAAAACAAAGTGATAGCCAAAAGGAATTACTGAATAGCTTAATAGCGTTGATATGACTGCTATGGATGGTCCGATACTGAATAAACGAGTATCTCCTCTAGATGGAAAAAGATTTTCTTTGAAAAGTAGTTTTGTTCCATCCGCTAGAGCTTGAAGAACTCCAAAAGGACCGGCATATTCAGGTCCAATACGTTGTTGTATCCCTGCAGAAATTTCTCTTTCTAACCACACAATTACTAATATGCCTATCGTGATTCCCAATACAAGAGTCAAAATAGGGACAAGCATCCATATAATTCCATAGACTTCGTTTAAGGATTTCAATCTGGAAAAAGAATTGATAGCTTGTACTGTTGTTGTATCAATTATCATTTCAACGATCAACTTCCCCCATAATAATATCTATGCTACCTAGTATTGTCATAATATCAGCCAATTTCATTCTTTTAATTAATTGAGGAAGAATTTGCAAATTGATAAAACCCGGCGGGCGAATTTTCCATCTCCAAGGAAAACTACTTTGATCCCCTATTAGAAAAATTCCCAACTCTCCCTTTGGTGCTTCAACTCGAACATAAAGTTCTTGTTTCGGCAATTCAAAGGCGGGAGAAGTTTTTTTACTAATAAATCGATATTCAAAATCATTCCATTCTCGATTCCTTTCTCTATCAAAACTTCGAGTTTCTAAATTTTCATAAGGCCCCCCTGGAATCCCTTCCAAAGCCTGTTGAATAATTTTTACGGATTCCGTCATTTCACCAATTCGGACTAAATAACGAGCTAATGAATCCCCTTCTTTTTGCCACTGGACTCCCCAATCAAATTCGTCATAACACTCATAATGATCAACTTTACGAAGATCCCATCGTACTCCGGAAGCTCGTAGCATTGGTCCTGATAAACCCCAATTTATTGCTTCCTCTGCACTAACAATACCTATTCCTTCAACGCGTTCTAAAAAAATAGGATTTCGCGTAATAAGTTTTTGATATTCAGCAACTCCTGTTAAAAAATAATCGCAGAAATCCAAACATTTATCTAGCCAGCCATGAGGTAGATCAGCTGCTACTCCTCCGATACGAAAATAATTATGCATCATTCTCATACCAGTGGCAGCTTCGAATAAATCATATATTAACTCTCTTTCTCTAAAAATATAGAAGAAAGGGGTCTGCCCACCAATATCTGCCATAAAAGGGCCAAGCCATAAGAGATGAGAAGCTATACGACTCAACTCCAACATAATTACTCTGATATAGCTAGCTCTTTTAGGTACTTGAATATTTCCCAACTGTTCCGGTCCATTTATTGTTATCGCTTCTGTAAACATAGTAGCTAAATAATCCCAACGTGTTACATAAGGCAAATATTGTATAATTGTTCGGTTTTCCGCAATTTTTTCCATCCCTCTGTGTAAATAACCTAATATTGGTTCGCAGTCAATAACATCTTCACCGTCTAGACTAAGGATGAGTCGAAGAACGCCATGCATTGATGGGTGGTGGGGACCCATATTGACTATCATAAAGTCCTTTCTTGTAGCTGGTACATTCATAGGGGGTTCCTCGATTTATTTTTCCATGAATTACTGAAAACGAAAAGAAGTTCATCAAAATTCAAGTTTTAGATCTAATAAATCAAATAATAAAAAAAAAAAAAAGACCCTTCAAATTAACGAGTTTTTGATTCCCGAATGTTCAACTGGCTAATTAATTCTTTATAACGTACTCCATTTTTCTTTGCCAAATAAGACAGTAGTCGTTGGCGTTTTCCTAGAATTTTCCGTAAACCTCTTTGAGATAAATAGTCTTTTCTATGTAATTCCAAATGTGAAGTAAGTCTTCGTATCTTATTAGTAAAACTTACTATTTGAAATTCAACGGATCCCTTGTTTTCTTTTTTGTCTTCTTGTGAAATAATTGAAATGAATGAACTTTTTACCATAAAATGAAATCCCCCTCCTCCCGCCTTTTTAAGATAGTTTTATTGATCAGTAATAATAAATAATGGAATGTTAAATAAGAATGTCAGTTTGTTTGAATTTGGTATACACAATAATCTTCAATTCGTTAGGAATTCCTAATTTTGTCAACATTAATCAATCCAATTTTTTTTTTATTCGGTTAGAAATACATAAAGAATGGTATACTTCTTCCCTTACAAAAGAAAAAAAATTATATCTATATCTAAAAATTTAAAACGAAAAATTGGATTGATTCATTTATAGATCAAATTGATACATGATTGAATTCCATGTATCAGAATGGAATATGGGATGTAAAACAATGTATATGGACCTCTCCTTGTTTTCATATATTTCATATACTAGATTAGATATGCTATGGGATATATATGACAAATGGACCTTTACCGAATTTTTAATCGTGGACATATATGTATCCTTATCATACTAAACCGACTAGCATTATTGGTATCAAACCAATAGCGATTTATACAAGCTAAATCTTCTAATCGATAATTGGGCCAAAGAAAAAGTTTTAATTTAATTAGTTTATTTTTATCTCTATCAAAACGTTTGCTTTTATCTATAATGTGAGCGTGGTTTTTTATGTTATTATTATTGATAATTTCTGTATTTATATCATTTCCATTTTTTGAATTGAAAGAAATTAGAATTCTCAATTCTCTACGATGTTTAGAGGATAAAAGATTTTCGGGAACAAGTAAATCATAATTATTTTTGTCTTTATTTCTAGTTAAACTTTGATTTATTACGATAGATTCGGTAAAATTCTTTTTATCAATATAGTTTTTTTTTCTGTATCTTTGATTAATTTGTTGTTTTCTCTTATGAACCAATAAAATATTTATGGTTTGATACATAATAAATTTTCCATCATTTTTTACCGACAGACGGGTTGATTCGATAATCAATATTCCCTTTTTCATCAATTCTGTAAGAGTTAAATCTTTCTGAATCATTAGAATATCTAGGCTCAGTTCTCCCCTTTGAATAGAGGATATAATAATTTCTCGTGGATTTGTCAATCTAAGCAGGAGACAATATATTTTTATATTATTGATTATTTTTTCATTTAAAGAATCATCCCATCTTAATTGAAAGCATAAATACCTTTTTAGCAAGAAATCAAGTTCTGCTTCCGTATTACTTTTGTATTGCTTTTTCTTTCTACGCTCTTTCCTGTCTGATCTTACATAATCTTCTTCAACATCTTTTTCTTGGTTTACTAGAACTGATTCAAGATCTACTTGATCCTCAGACTCTTTTTCTTCATGATTTTGATTCTTTAATTGAATGGATTTTGTTTCATTTGATGATATAGATATAAAAGGATCATTATTTTTCTTTTTGTTGATTTTTTTATTTTCACTAACATTTTTAGTTCCATTAAAATTTAAAAAAAGTAATTTGATTGGTATCACCCATGATTTTATCTTATATGCGTTGCAAAGTATCACAAATTTTGGAAAGAACCAAAATTCTAAATTTGATGTGGGACGGTCTAGTATTTCTTCATTCATTCCCATCCAATCAAAAAGGTTTTTTTTTTGTTTGGTTCCGGTATCGATCCAGGATTCAATATCGACTTTCTTTCTAAGACCAAAATGAAGAATTCTCCAATCCAAATATTTTCTATGCGAGCTTTTTTCCGTATCGATAATATCATCTTCTGCTAGATGCTTATTGACAGGGATACCTCCCGACATATCAAATAATTTCCTTTTATCTATTTTGTAATTATAAAAAAGCTCTTGCTTATTATTTAATTGGAATGGTAATTCATAAATAGATGAGTCTTTTTTATCTTCATAATTAATGGATTTATATAATAAAATATTATATCTATAGTATTTTTTAAAATTATCTTTTTGGTTCGATAATGAATCTACTTCAAAATTATTTTGTTTTTCATAATGAATTAATTGGTCTTTGTCATATAAATTCCATTTATTTAAATCTTTATTTTGAATCATATGCTGTTGATTCATTCTATTTCGCCATTTTTGCGATATTAAGCTAGACCATCTGATCTGAGATAAATCGTATTTATATTGATAATTACTTCTTACCCAGTTTTTCCATTCATTCATTACAGAATTTCTAAAATTTGTATCTTTTAATTTGAACTGAAATCTTCCTTGGACTCCGAAATAATCTTTTATTTCATTCTTAAGAAAAAGGGATGCTCCATGATATTGAAGGACAGATCTTAACTTATATAGGTTAATAACTTGGACTTGTGATAATTTGTAAAATACATATGCTTGTGACAAGGAGGTTATGTTATAAAAAATCTTCGAGTTCTTATTAAAATTACTATAATTTAATGCCTTTTTTATAATCGAGATAAAGTGAATTGGTGTATTTTGATTTGTTTTATCAATTCTTTTGTTATTTTCTTTTTTATTATACATATAAATGTATTTATTAATCATTTTTCTTGGTGATTCAAGAAAAAACTGTACATTGATCCTCGGAATATTAATGATAGCTAGAAGGATATCTATATATATCTTTTCAATCAAAATTTTGATAAAAAAATATGATTTACGGACTAATTGAGCATTGTTTCTTTTTAATATCTGTAAAATATTTTTTGATGATTTTAATTTTAATCTTTTAGCATTATAACTTAGTTTGTTAGGACTAATATTTCTTTCTGAGATTAGAAATCGTTTTTTCTTTTCTTTTGTAATTTTTTCTATTTGATTTCTTATTGTCTTTGTTCTGGCATTCAGATCTTTCATTTTTTTTTCTGTCAGTGAATAGTTTATCCAATCCATAGATCGAATTGAAGTGGAAAATTTATGAATAGTCCGATTATTGATTGGTGAATTTTTTTCGTTTTTAGTTTCATTTAATTCATATACTTCTCTAAATCCAAATAATAGAATTGGATTTCTTTTTGATTTTGAAAATTTATTTATTATTTCTTTTAGAAATAGAATACCTTTGATGAACCAGTTTTTTGTTTCTTTCGGTAAATGTAGAAATAGTTTTCTTTTTTCTTTTAAAATTGTTAGAGTTAGAAAACCATTTTTTTTCAACTTTCTAATTTTTTTTTTTAGTTTTTTAAAAATAGGTTCAAAAAGTGAAAGCTCTTTTCGGGGAG